GAAACGAAAATCAGATGACGATGATGGTCTGCCTAACTTGAATTCAGCTATGGATTCCAATAAACGTGTTACCAGACCTTCCTTATCGGCGGAGATTGGGTCCGGCCAGTCCCTAGGTCTCCATGAATTGCCTCGTTTGGAACTGTCGAGGGCTTGGGAACCAAAGGACAGTTCGAGCTCTCCGTGAGCTCATTCGTAAAGAAGATCCCTCCCTAGTGAAACTAAATGTAAACTGGGGAATATCTAAAAGTGAAAAGAATCACTCAGGTTGTTTGTAATTGCATTGCGGGGGAAGTGAGGGCTAAGTCAGGAGGGCTGGCACTCTTGTGGGAGAAGGAGGTTTCGGATGGGATGGCAAGAAACTAGCTTCCATAAGGGAAGGGAACGAGCGGGAGAAGAAAAGTCGATCGACCACTGACTGGAATCCATCTCCAAAGCGGAAAAGGAATTGGATGTAGAGACAGGTGATGAATCAGCCACCTGAACTTTTCCTTTGGAAGTCTCCTTTTCACGGCTTATCTCGAGAACCACCTCGCCTGTTGCCGTCCACAGCCTCCCTCGGTCTTTCTTTCCAGCGGCCGACGACAATGCAATGAGTCGACTTCTTCTCTGAGTACAAAACAAAGGGGCTCGTAGCAAGAATTATAATACCCTCTTAGGCTGCTATTGAATCCCCTGTTCGAGAATGAGGCTCTTTCTTACCGGAAGTGACATAGTTAATGTCCGAAAAGCATTGATTGAATGGGTAAGTCCAGGTTTAGAATCCACATGGGGAAGTAACTGAACTGACTTAATCCCCACGGAGCGATATTCGAAGAGCAGCAATCGGTTCAGTTAGCTACTCACTGGGTTGGCCTTCCTCTCATCTTAATATGCCATGGTTCTTGTTCCTTTTCTCAAAACGGAACAAAAACTGCGAACCTACCTAGAAGAGAGGGGCCATATCGTGATCGAATTTCCAAATATTTCAAGTCATGTCTTTGCACTTTATATACCGCCAATCTACTTTTCCGGACGAATGATCCTTACGTTTTCCAGCCAATCACGCAGGAATCTACGTACATCTTAACTGAACAAGTACTATAACTAAGAGAGTCACCTGTGCTCAGACAAAGGGACTAGGAAGATAGATAATGGTTGATTCTTGAGTCGTATCCACGTATCCAGAGGGCATGTATATCGCCATAGGAGTACCTTGTTAGAGGCAGTGCCTATCTATCCCCTGTCATAGCAGGCCTCATCAGCCCGCTTGAGGAAAGTCGGGATTTTTGTCCTCAACTGCGGAGAGAAAGATTCTATTATCGACGGACACATCAAGTTGGCCAATCACTCCTTGCTGCTTTCAAAGCAACACTTACTTCCTTAAAGTCAGATCTACTAACCTGATTGGATTGCTTTCTTTTTCTTAGTTTGGCATCTTTCTTTTTTGTTTGCTGTCCACTGGTGGTATTATCATATATAAATGTAGATAGAAAAAGAGGCTAAGCTAAGCCTACGTAACGCTATGGGAACAGCTTTTTTTGTCCGCTTTCAGCTATGCTATATAGATAGAAGCGCTACCTTGCGTACTGGAGCCATCGAAATACATTTGCCATGGAGTTGTGGTCAGACGCATGACCTCTGATCGGGCAACTGCTTGCCTAAGTCCAACGGATGATTTATCAAAAATTCGGACAACACCTGTCTTTTGACCGGTAAATAATTGAATGAAAACTTTATCAATTCCAAGACAAAACCCCATTTTTCAATCCGACCTTTGAGAAATGGTATCGATCACATGTCTTTGATCAAATCGATCCCTCACCACATGACTTTGCCTCGGTAACAGATAATGCCGAGGCCTGACCGCTGTGAAATACAGGCACAAACACATCAACTCAATTCGAGTCTCATTTCTTTCTTGCCTCTTAAGAAGGCGACTTAGGTAATAAATCGTTCCTTTCCTTCCTCATTCTTCTGTGCCAAGAATGATAGAATTGAATCTTCTGAAGCTGATATGTAAAATTTCAAGGGCTCTCCATCCTTTGGTGGCATCAAAACTGGCCTGTTGGTCAGGTATTTCTGAATTTCATCGAACGCTTTCTAGTGCACTTCCTCCTACACGAACTCTTCTGAGTCCTTTCACAGCAGGGAGACAATGGTTGAAGTTTTCCTGCGAGATTTGAGATAAATCGGCCAAGTGCTGTTCATCTTCAGGCTGCCGCATTCAAACAATTTGATTTGAACTACCCGTCTGGGGTCTTGTCCACCTTTTTCTTACCCTGAAAAAAGAACTATATCATTATTGCATAACATAATAATAGTGACTATCTTTCTTCAAGTGAGAGAGAGGATAAAAAAACCATCGCCCAAAGGGGGTTTTTGAAAACTGGTCACTGTTGGCTAAAAACCATTCCTCACTTGTGAAGCGGCTTTAAATTTCCAACTTTTTTTTTGTTTAGTGAGGATATCGAGATTATCTTAAGAGAGAAGGTAGCCCTTTGTCACGAGCTGGACTCGAACCAGCACCTCTGGGCAACGAGTGGGAAGGAGCCTTGACTTGAGCATTGTACAAGTGCTTAAGGCTCCTTTTGGCTATGGCCACAACTATCATATAAGACAAGACTTGGAAGCAAGCTACCAGCGCCTATCGGCGAGAACTGGGCTTGGTTAGTAGTGCCGGCCTATTCTGTCTCGCCCGCCTGCCGACCCATGAATTTTTCAGAGCGGGGCGGAAGGCCGGGCGTACGGGGACCGTCGAAGAAGTGCCTCAACGCGCCGCAGCCACTACTTTTTTGACTTCTTTTATGCAATTATGAACTCCACGGAACTTTATCAATTCCAAGGCAACAACTCCTTTTGGAGCTGACGTAACAAACTACGCGAGCCTCCCAACGAAGCCAACATAAATCCGATCCGAATAAAAAAAATAAAAGGCAGTTTCACTATGGTGGTATACCAGCCGCCTGTTCTGGAACTTCCAGTTCCAATCAAAGCATATAGATCCGTAAATAGATTTGTATGTATAGCCACTTCAGTCGTGCTCGTCCTTTCTCGAAAGTATCTTTTTTCTGGAAACATGGTCAACCAGAAATTATTATGTTCGCGATTCTTCATCCACCGATGCAGAAAATGCTCAAGGTCATGTTCTTATGAGTGTTAGCCTTGGTTTAGCTATTGTAATATTGCTATCATTAGGTATTTCACCAAACGCAGATTTCAATGTTATACCAGCATAAAATGATGATTATGATAAGAAATAGAATTGATAGGAAAGAGAAAACGTGGATTAGATTGGAAGGGCAAACCCAGAAGAGATGCTACAGTGAGGGAAATCAGAAATATGAGAGTAGGAGTCGGAATAGATGGTACACAGCAAGCAGTGAGGAAAGGAGGGATAATATAGGATCTATCAGAGAGTATTTAAGTTCTTTTGTTGGAGAGAGGAATAGGCAGAGATATAGATTATTTATTCTTAACTTAAATAGAAGGAATAATTTCTTTAGAGAAGAAAGTTCTGAAACTTATTTAAACAGGTTTTACATGCACAGGGTGATAGGAATGATCAAAATGGAGTGGCATGCTCATAAGTGGCATCAAAAACTTATTGATAGGGAACAAAGTATGAAGTTAGCTTTAGCTAACAAATATAAACAACCTAAAGTTCAATTGTGGCAGTCTGGGGAACTATGGGAATTCATAAATATATCTGCTCGTATTAGAAATAGAAAAAAAACTTACTTCTTTTTTCTAATATTTTTAGTGGGTATATGGGCTATGGTACCCCTGCAACTACTAGAATACGACCCACATCTTATATTAAACCATGAGATGATAGGAATACTACGCAAAGCTATACTCCATGAAGGATGTCCTTATAAAGAAGTAAGTGATCTCGTAGTCACTGATATGACACAATGTACATGTACAGATAATCCTATCTATAGACTAGTAGCAGATGATTTTATAATAAATCAATCATTTGAATCTAATAATTGTCCTGAAGTTATAGAAAAGAAAAGAATATTGAGTTTAGTTATAACTATAAGTTCCGCAATACTTCTTACTATGCTTCATACTCAGGTTATAGTAAATTAATATAAGATAGAACTCAAATGGTAATATGAAATTACGATAATATTCAATCAAGTAGGAGCAGCAGCATGGGTTACCGAAGCGACAACTGTGGTCTTATACCGGAGTCGATGAAAAGAGTATGTAAGGAATTCCTCAGATGGCCTGATCTCATCCGATATGTCTGATAGGACCTAAGTCAAGTAGTGGGTTTCGTCCAGTGGATAGATCGCTGGGTAGCGGCATCGATCCAAGATTGAACACCCGGCTATCGTAGAGAAGACAGAGGCTGGTTCATCAGGTTTAGGTCTTTTGTCTAGATCTTCTCTTTATCTTTCTCGCCCATACCACTCTATTTAGATTTAAGTGCACCGCTTCCTTTATAGATAGATAGTAGCTGACCGAATGACCGAGCCCTCCCGCCGTCGCACAAAAAAGCAGTGGCAGGCAGGTAACCGACTAAAGACAGCATTCCCAGTACGAGCAACGAAAGCCATTAACGGCAGTTTCCCTGCTTACCTTACTACCGGTTCTTTCTTAATCCAATCCTGACGTAACTCATTTTCTTTTGGTGCTTATTGCCCATCCCATCCAGCTATGCTAGTCCTTTCTTTCAACCGGAAGGAGATTAGTTGTAAGCCGCTTGGGAGGAGGAAGTCCTATCTGAAGTTAGGGTCCTAGCTCAACAGAAAGAAAGCAAACTCATAATAGCAAGGGAAAACTAGAAGGGAGACTACCTTAAAGAACTAACAGCGCAGTAAGCGAAGTTAAGATACCATCCTTAACCTAATTCCTCTATCTATCCTTAGCTCTTACCCTAGCAACAGGAACAAAAAGAACTCCTACCTCAGCTATTCTAACCTGTCTTTCCTGAACCGTTGTAATATTACAACAACATAGAAAAGTCAAAGTCAAGGAGCAGCTGTGAGAGCATAGAAACAGCTTGGAGAAGGACTTATACTCTTGGAGAACGACTTAGAATCGGTACCGTCGAGGTCCCATCCATGTTCAAAGAACAGATGCCGCTAACCAACGGGCAAGCAGGTTCCACGGGTTAGGAGGCTGCCTTGTTGTGATAGGGGGCCCTCATTTCATGTAACACAAAGGAAAGCAGTGGCCGTTCACGTTCACTTACTCAAATTAGGGATGCAACGAAAACGCGGAACTGAAAGCAACTATCCGGAATAGGAGTCAGCCGCGGAATCGCCCCAGACTCTATCGAATCTATCAAAATCCCCTTATGATAACGAATCAGTCTAGCCAAGCTCCCCGGACTCTCTCTATCTTTTTCTTTGGTAAACCTCGGACTCTTTAGAATCAGTCTAGCAGACTCTACCAAGTAAGGGACAAAGAGGTGCCATTTTGAAGAAGGAAAGCAGCCCGGTATGAAGCAGAGGTCTTCATATCCTATTCATATAGAAGCTACGGAAGTACGCCACCTGGCAAGCAAATAATGCCATTTCTCCTTTCTCTCTAGGAACGGAAGAGCATCTCAAAGAAGGTCCTCACTCAGCTCTCAGGCTGTCCGTCCCACCAAACAAAGAATAGGACTCAATAATGGTAGGACTTGAACTCTCTTCTGGCGAAGTACTAAGAAGCTTTGGCCGCCAGTAGCCAACTTCGGACCTTCAAACGACTACTTTTACCCCAAGACATCCAGTCTATCCTCAGATGGGTCTCACGCAATTCTTAGCTGCCCTTTCTCAACGCGTTTCTTTAGACAAAGACTCCGTTTTTTCCTCTTTTCGGATGGTAAATATTTCTCAGAACATGGAGTGTGAATCAAACCCATGTTTGAATTGAGATACTGATGCAAGTTCTTCCCTTCTGAATCAGATAGATTCATATCTGAAAGAGGTTGACAATAAGTTCTTTCAAAATTGACTATTTGTCCCTCTGTTAGAGGTGTTCCAGGAAAGAAATTGTAACGCCAATACCAGCTCCAAAGCGGATCTATTCTGAAGAAGATAGCCAATCCTGGCGAGACTTCAAAAGAGATGGACTCTTAAATAGCGAATTCTCGAGCGGCGCCTCTAAGGCCGGTTGAGATGAGATCAAAAAAAAGGCTCAGATTCTTGGCTGGAAGATGAAGTTCAGATGAGCTCCCACCATAGGCAGGGAAAGCAGTGTGTGTAGCTCCTGCTGAGATAGTGGATAGGCGTCCAGGAGCGGACTCTGCGGATAGAGACCAAGGGAAGACCTTACGTTAGAGCACACGGGGCACGTCCTCCTTTTTCTGGGACAACAGCTCACGTATATGCGAACGGATCCATTTCAGATCAAGGAGCCGACAACGGATCCTGTCTCCACGGCTGGTTTGATATATCCAAACAGCACGATAACAGATCCACATGTGTGTTACCATTACAGGGTCCTCAACTCACGTTTTTGTATACGGACATTGGCCTCCTAGAGTCTCTATATTTGAATTCATTCATGGCCCTTCCCTACTCTCGCTCTCAGCGGATGTACCCGAAATCGCACCCGTGAAAGCCCAGAGACATGCGAAGACCGGACAGGAAAGATGGAAAATCCATAAATATGTAACGAAACGTCTCCTCTCCTTTCTCCTTGAATGGAAGAATACCTCTAGTACGCGATCCCGAAAGAAGGGCATCTTTGTAGAAAGAAAGAAGTTGTCCTACTGCGTACTCTCTTTTCCTTAGCACCAATATGCTCTAGAAAGCTACAGCATCCCGCTATTCCTTATTCTTGATAGCACAGGAAAGGGACGATTCTCTGTGCCTACCTATCCCCAATCACACAGGAATGCTCGCTTGGCTGCTTACCAATCCTTTCACTTTCAGACAATTCCTCGCGCATCAAAAAACTTCTAGTAAAGCGAAGGATAAGAAGCCAAAGGATAATTACACTAGACCTAAACCTGATGAATAAGAATCAAGTCAAGGCGATGAAGCAGGCTCAAGGCCCATCTTATTATATATAAGAGTTATCCATCTCCGGGCCTAGTCAAGTACCCCAGAAAAGGGAATCCACTTCTGACCTGACCTTCTGAGCTGCCGAGAATCCGTCTAACTCTTGTTGTTCAAGTAAAGAATGTGTCAACCGAGGCCAGGGAATCTGCTGCAGATGTCTTCATAGAAGAAGAATACGTTCTTGTTTTTGCTGAATCAGCTACTAATCACACGTTTGGAATCGATCTAGCTGCTTAGCTTATCTTATGTGGTTTGGGCATACGGATTCGACTAGCATTCACGTGGGTAGCATTTGAATGCGTGGAGCAATCACCCGAAAGCACGGGATTCTACTTGACTTTCTTTCCGATGGTCCTATCCTATTATAAATAGTGGGTCTTCGACTAGCAGCTTGAACGTGGAAATAGAAGTAGGTAGTGGCTTTGCGGCCAAAGGCGAAAGCGAAACAGAGATGAATTCCCTCTGTTGTCACAAGAAAGAAGGGACTAGTTTCCTAGCCAAGCCAGTAGAAGGGCAAGGACAAGAGCAATGGAGAGGGAAATAGATACCTGAAGGAAAGTTAAAGTAGTCCAACTCAATGTCTTACGCATCAATGGCATTTGAATGAAAGCAGTAAGTCAGTGGCCAAGAAAAATAGATTTTGGAGTTAGAGCAAGTCATGGGAATTTCTTTAAGTAAGAACGATCCCCAGTGTCATCCCCTTCGTCTCCTCGAAAGAAAAGAAGTGAGAGAACATCTGCTATCATAAAGAAAGCAAATGAGCTACTGAGTACGAGCCTTCACATGCTAGAGCCCTATCTGATGAATATGATCTTGCCTTTTGCTCTGTCTGGAAGAATAATTTGGAGAGCGTTGAATTGGATAGTTTGTTTGGCTTTATTGAGGCTTATGTAGTCTGTCCTACTAATATATCACATCCATTCTTGCCTTATAAGGAGAATCAGACTGGTAGACATACACTGGATGCTACCGAGGAACACAAACAGGTGGTTGGCAAAGAACTCCTAAACCGGGGAAGGCAGGGGAGAAAAGAAAGATGAACAAACGAAACTGGAAAGAACGAATTTCTCATGAATTTGAATAATTCAGTCAGAGACTCTGATGTAATTTGCCCATGCTTACTACCTAAATGGCGGTTTGGTGTTATTTTTGACTTGGATGCAAGGTACTCTGGTGAAATCAGATTTTGATAAATAAACTGATTAATTATTAGAAGGGGATCGCCCATATTAATAAAGACATGGGTATATATATCAGGAACTATTCTTACGTAAGGTACTGTAGTTATAAAATTATCATGTACGGTGTATATAGGTGCATCTTCGCTCAATAATGATTCTACAACTTTTAAGGCTATGTATGCATCCTTCTGATGAATAAAGTTAGCGCATGCAGCTGCTTGAGTCTTTCTCTTATCTCTTCTCGTAGTTGGTACACTGAGAGTAACCCTTCTTCTCTTTTTGCTTATCCTTTCATAAACATTTATAACTTCTTTGTCAAAAGCCATATAATCCTGTTTCGTATTGTAAAAGGGTACATCATAGACTACAGCTCTATCCATTACAGAACAAAACCAGCTAATGCTCGAAATCAAATTCATCAAATTTGCTATATCAGGATATTTCTCCTTCCAAAATTCAATGCTAAGTTTAGCTAGATTAGAGCTATCCTTAGGACTTAACAAGGGACCATATTTTTCCCTAATATCATTATGCATGCTGATCATCGTCTTCCCATATATCAATGGCATGAATAACCTTTTAATGAGCTTTCTATCTAATCTTGATTCTATGATATCCAACTTGGATTTATCATTGATTTTCTCATGCATAAATTCCTTAAACTCTTTGAGTAAGCACATGTATACATCTTGTATTTGTCCTTCAGGGTCTGGAATAAGATTCGTTTTCCGAGCCATATCTTCGTTAAGAAGTAAATAACTCATTATCTGATAAGCACTTGCTGCTGCATCTTGTGTTATTGGTTGTCTATCATATTCATAAATATCATCCTCACACAGGGCCTTACCCAGGACCTTAGCTATGAACTGAAATGGTTCAGTAGCATCTTTAGCGAAGCTTATTAAACTCTCGTCAGAAGCGGAGATTAAACTCTCTTTCTCTTTATACCATTTCAGAGCATCATCATAATGTGTGAATTTCTGATACTTAAAGGCCGCAGATGTTGCAATGATATCCTTATCAGGAATTCTTCTTATTTCTCTTTTATTATTGTCAAAGACTATTAAACTTCTAGCTAAATCCCGCTCATGAAAATGCAAGATACCTGATCGGTAAATTCTTCCACGAAAGTCCATAAAGGCTGGCAGATAAAATACATAAGATTCGTATGCGGACGCTATCTTGATTATGAAATCTTCATACCTAGCAGTCTGGACCCGCTCTGCTAATTCTTTCAATAGATCACTAAGGTTGCAATCCTTTATTTGATTATTATTGAAATAAGACTTCCTTAGAAGGTCGTTGACTTCTTTCAAATTTACGCGAGCTAGTATACCAGGCATAAAAATGCCTTCTTTTTCTAAAGTAGCACGATTATTCTTAATAAACTCTAACATCTTTTTATTGATTTGGAATCCTTGATTCTGTGTACCTGACTCACTGGAATGTATTGTTCTGATCCCCTAACTTGGACTTTTAGGGCATCTATGTTGGCGGTGGTTTAGCCCGATCGGATTGGCCTTCGTCTTTACATTCATCTGTCTCACCGGAATGGTCTTGAGCTTGTGAACGTAAGCCTGATCTTCGTTCTGTTTTCAGTCTTTCAATTTCTTTTGTCCATTTTGAGAGAGCTCTTTCCTCTTCTATAGCTCTTTCCTCTTCTATATCTCTACCCTCTTCTATATATTTAGATACTCTTTCAATTTCTTTCTCATTGAGGTATAGTTTGTATTGTATTGCAGGTGCCTCATATATCCATTGGTCCATGTGAACTTCGTTAAGTTGTCCTTGCATCCTCTCTTTGTCTGCTATTAGCTCATCTAACATCTGTTCATTCACAGTTTTAGGGAGACCGTCATTCATATGCTTCTCTTCGGACTGGACTTCAGTAGTCTCTTTCATTGTTTTGTCTATTTCTTCTTTCAGCATCTCTTCTCTTTCTTTGACTCTCTCTATTACTCTATGGCTCTCTGAGTAGGCTTTCGAGCTCATGAGCCCATCTGCTTTCACTTCTTCCTGTACATCTTCGTTCTTTTCTATCACACCATCCTTAGTCTTGCAACTCAGCTCCTTCGTAACCTTTCCCTTTTCTCTTTCTTTATCCTTATTATATAATAGATATATTAGATTTTTATCATTCAATATTTCTAGCCTTTTCAGGAGTGATTTCATCACTCGTTTAGGTACTTCGTTTAGGGCGGAGAAATCATTTACCTCAATTGCAATTGTATCACCATCATCTAGATTAATCCTTTTTTTGTTTTGTGTAATTCCTAAATTATAATTCGTATCTTTCTTAAATAGATTCAGTTCTATCCAATCAATGCCGAATTTATTTAAGTAAGATACCTGCATCCTACGTGAAGGTTGTTTGTACTGCTCCTGAAACCAATCTAGATTGACATACTCTTTAGCTGGTCCTTTTTTTTTAATCACATTGTTGGCATCATATGTGGTGTAGGCATACGCTTTTGCGGCTAAAAAGAATCCTATCTTGATATTATCTTCTAACTTAAACTTTCCTAATACATCTGTAGATATTTCATCTTCATGAAGAGGACTTCCTAGAATTACAGAGTCAGTATCAGTGTAGTAACAGTCAGGTCTTGAAATGTAAGGGTACATATGAATACGAGCACAAGCAGTGATAGCAGCTGACATGTGAACAGCGGTGTTTTGAGGCGGTTCCCAAAGAGTGGTATCATCGTCCATATTAGTATGATACCAGACCATAAATAAGTTGTCCCGAAGCATATTACCCCTTATAAAGGATGATTGTTTTAACAAGAAATTATAGCGCGTGCTATCGCAGATCTCGGTCTTAGTGCTTTTTGGGTTAATACCAAACCGACCGTAAAGGGAATTCATAAGTATCTTATACACAAAGGACATAGCATCATCACCTTCTTTCTTAGCCTGTAATCTACTAGCATAGAGCGAGCTAACATATCCCTTGAAAGGGCTTTCACTCTCCTCAAAGAGGTAGCCTGAAATTGGGATTACCAGATAACCTAGTTTTTTTGCATACTTTAACTCCTCGCTATAGTATACACCAACAAAAGACCCTGTTGGGAATTTAAGAAGCTTATCTTCACCTCGATAGGGAAGGAATGGTTTATTCATTTTTTTAGGACATTTCACATACGCCTCAATAAAGCCAAAGAGGGTATCTATATCACTATCACCCAGATTACCAACCCACACAGGCTTACCCCCAGGCATCTTGTATGAATTCATTATAAAAGGATAGAGTGAGTTGACATCGTAGTAGTACAGGTTTTCCCCAGACATCTTGTATGAGTCGGTATGACCACCATAGTAACCACGACGAATGAATCTATCAGCATTTTGATTTGGAATGTGGATATGGTTATTTGAAGAATCGTAAAACTTCATACGAAAGATTGTTAGTGCTAGTGAGGAACAGGTTATTTTACTAACTATATCTACATTGTAGTGCTCAAAATATAAACTTTGAGCTTTCTGCATTACTCCCCCGAGTAGCAAAATGTCCTGCCTCATATAGTCTAATAAATCCGTTTTCAACTCTCCTAGAGTTTCTAGAGTTACATTATCATAGTCGATGGACCCTTTTTTTCCTAATGAAGGGCATAGACTCTTAGCTAGGTCATCTAACGATCCAGGAAGGAGACGCAAAGAGTCTCTGAAGCTAAATTGCTTCCTATTACCCTCATATAGAGATAATTCATACAGCATATTATTCCTCATAAGAGGTTTGAGCGTGTAATTCGGATGATGTAATGCTATATGTTTAAGGAGGAAAATCCCATCGAATCGTGCGAAGTTGTGAAAGTAGACTGTTTTAATCGAAGGATTTTGTTTAATTAAACTACTAATCCTTTGTATAAAGTCTGTAAGTAACTTTTGACTTCTTTCTTCAAAGCTATCATACAGAAATACCGGGTATTCCTCGCTGAAGTATGAATATATACTATTTGTAGCGAGGTTATCACTGGGATGAACCATCATGACACCTGCTGCATAAGGCATATGCACATTATTTATAAATAAAGTCTCAGTATCAGCTACCAGGAAGGGTTGGAGCTTAGTAGCTTTGGATTTAACGGATGTGATATGCTTTGCTGCATATTTTTTATTCCGATTTTTGATCTTTCTAGCCGTAACATTCTTAATAGAAGTGCTTTCATCAAAATTATTCAATAATTCGTTTAACTGAGTTTTTCTTTCATTTTCATTTATGGACACAGAATTCTCGCTTTTTTTTTTGTCTTCTAAGTAGACATGAATCGTAATTCGACTAACAACATCACCTTCGTAGAGTTCGCTATACTTCAATAATGAAGCAATTATATGAGCAAAGATCTCACTCTTATCCATTAATTCCCCATCTTTCAATGTCAATGGAATAGCATTTCCTATTGTAAATGTTACATTCTCCACGTATTCTTTACCTTTCATCATTGTCAATAAAATAGTGAACTTAGCATAAACAAATTTCTCACGGTAAGCGTACCGGATTAATAGATCCATCGTACTAAGAGATAGTAGCATATTCTGGTTTATAAGTGGATATGGGGTCCGGAAGCAATGGCTAGCAATGATTAACCCAGGGTGCGGGTTTTGAACGATTGTATTTTGAATTTTACCAAACAATTCCTCCAATACGTCATAACGAGCTGTAGAATATTCTTTTTTCATTGTATTCTTTTTCTTCATAAGTGTATGCAGTACTTTCCATCCAGTTGTTTTTTGAACTCCTCCCAATATATTTCATGGTCTTCCCAGAGATAACTCCAACCAGTTACGTTTTTAACGTACATATTGTAGTACGTTTTTAAACGAGAGACGTTTTTATCCCAAACTTTAAGACGACTTTTATCTTTTTTAAAGTGTTCTGGTATATTTAAAGCTAAGTACTTATCTATCATTTGAGGAGGGATTACCCTACTAGTATTTTCATCATTGCTATTCTTACTGTTCATAACTGGTAAAAAAAGATTCTGAATGAGAAATTCATTAATTATTTTAAGGGGTGGTCCCATATTTTGAATAGTCTTTAAATACATCTTAGGTAAAAATATTGAATTTAGGGCATTACTGATAAAGTTATCGTGAACTGTGTATATAGGAGAGTGAGATAAACTACTCATATTGTGGACTACTCTCATTGCAATATATGCATCTTTTTGATGAATGAAGTTGACGAAGGTAGATACCTCAGTCTTCTTACGATCTCTTTTCTCACTAGACACTCTAAGAGTAACCTTACGTCTTTTTTGACTTGTTTTATCATAAACCCAGATACTATAGGGTTCCATTTTACGATAATCCTGAGATGTATTAAAAAAATCTGTATGATACTGAACGGGTCTATCACAGGTTGAAGCAAACCACCCTATAATCCGGATTAAGCTGATCAGACAATCCATATCTTCGTATTTAGTACGCCAGAATTTAAAGCACATGCGGGTAATATTTAAGCATTCCTTGTGAGTCATATACTGAGAAAGCTCAGCTTTGATATCATCATTGGTACTCATTAATGTTTTACCATAAATTAGGGGCATAAAAAGACTCTTAACAAGTTTACGAGTGAAGATACTTTCAATGCTGGTATAAACAAGTTCATCTAATTCTTCTTTAAGGAATGAGAGGAGCTCTATCCTGAAGAAAGAATAGATATCCTGGATATCCTGCATATCAGGATCCATTGATTGGATGAGGTTAGTTCTAAAACCCATGGTTTTATCCAACATAAAATAACTCATTATTTGATATGCACTCGCAGAAGCATCCTTGGTAATAGGGAATGAATTCATATAACGAATTGCATCTTTATGAGAAAGCTTACTATTACTACTATTTAAAAAACCTTGTAGCAAGGATAAGAACTGAAAAGGATTTTTAGCTTCAAAAGAGGCCTTTTTAGCTAATTCGTTATACAATAAAGAATCTTCTTTTGAACTATTATCAAGGAGATTTAACCTATTTATATTTGAATTCATTTGATTGGAGAAGAAATCTACAGCATTCTGATATGTTGAGAATTTCTGATAATGGAAGGCAGCGCATTCTGCCAGGCTTATACTTATATTATTTCTAACAGAAAATAAATCAGAAATATGAGATATATTTGGTTCAGCCACAATTTGGATGAGGCTTCGAGCTAGATCGCGTTCATGAAAATGTAAAATACCACAGCGGTAGATTCTACCTCGGAAGTCAAGAAAGGCTGGTAAATAAAATTGATAACCCTCATACGCCTTAGCTAAATTGAATAGGGTTCGCTCATAACGTGCTTGTTGGATATTAGTAGAAAGAACTTGTAATAATTTATTATAACTACATATTTCTTGTACTTCTTTGTTATTGAGATAATTTTCTCTAAGAATAGTACTACCACTAATATTAAAGTTATTCAGATAATAAGGCATGAGTAACCCATTTCTAACATATAAATTAACGTTTAAAGTCAGTTCATCGAGAAATAATTTGTTGATTTTAAAAGCTTGCTTTTGAAGCTTGTTCATAATATTACACAGTATAAATGCTTTATCATGGCTTTTATAATCATTATTAGAACCGAAGTAAATATGGAAATTCTTTATGTTCAAAGAACTTAATAATCGATAATGACCATATATTTCAGTAGAATCACATTTTAAGTAACCCCCGGTTAGATCAGATATGTTCAACATAGTCTTATCAGGAGGGCAATTCACTCGCCAATCCTTTGGGGGAGAAATCATAGGGAGGTTCATTATAACAGGAAGAACGGATGGATTAAACACACATTCGGCGAAAACATACTTTTCAGAATAATATTCTTTATTCTTTTTTCTTATTTTTGAGATATCATTTTCTTTGAGTATTAAATTGATCATCTTTCTTTCCACTAAGAATTCAACTAAAGCCTGACCAAATGGGAATCTTAAAACGTTCTTCTTGGATATTTCACACTTTAGATTAACCTTACTTTCGCCATTCATTTTAGATAATATAGCAGCATTTTGTCGAACAGCATATTCGATTCGTTCTACTAAAGTAGCTACTCTAACATAATTTTCTGTGCTAAATAGAGTGCTCATAATATGAATTAATAAAGCTTCAATTGTATGATGACTGAACAGATCTAAAAGGCTTTTTTCATTAGATGTTAATACATCTATTGTACCTTTCTCATTCATTTCATCCTGACTTGTGACTACCTTTATTCGACTCAAATCATCTTTTCTTTTATCCATTTTATACTTACACTTAAGATATTCCTTAGCACTCAGCTTATTTCCAGAATTCATCTCCTTAATCAGAGTTGGGCATGCTGAATATATACTTTCTTCATTAAATTCCATAGTCAGACATTCAATCTCATGCTGAAGCTTTTTTAAAGCATCAGGTAATAGCTCATAACTCTTCTTTGATTCTAGTAACTTGAAAACTTTATCTTTATATAGATTTGTAAAAACAGATTTACTCACATCTTTACTAAGAGTAGTACCATCATCCTGAAGTAATTTTGTATCCTTATCTATTTCTGAATTTGAATTCAATACAGATGAAAAGTTATCATTCTGTAGCTGTAGTTTATTTTTAAAATAAGAAAACCAGAAATTTAATAGTACATCCTTTTCCTTCTCTTTTAGATTACCATGCGGCTTAATGAAAGTATTCAAAGAGCTCCTGAGAGCTTCTGGCTCATTAAGAAAAAAGTCAATAGAATTACGAGTCTCCTTATCAAAATTCATGATTGGCTTCAACATCTGCAATGTAGAGTATAGACTGGGTCTTTTTTGTGATGTTCCCTGTACTTTGACTTGAGTTTTTATCGTATCTTTTTCTCTATCTGTATCTGATTTTTGCGTATCGCAGCCTATGATTTTTGTGCGTATCCCAGCCAACCATATTTTGCGTAGGTCCCTTCATCAATTTAGCGTATCTGCAGTATCAGATTTAGATATGTAAAAACACGGACTTTCTATTACTATATACCTCTCTCTTATGACCCCATGCCATGAGAGACACTCTCCACCTATAGGTAGGAAAAAAGAACCTTTAATTCATTCTTTATAAGATTCAATCGCGAGATTCGTGGGATCTCCAGCTGAGTGCATACTGCCTGGGGGAGGTATAACTGACAGTTAAGCCTATAACAGATCCGTTTTATCCATCAAAGTACACTCCAGTATATAGGTCGAACTTCATCCAGAAAAGAGCCCGGATTTCTATTCTTCCAGACCGGAGAAGCATCTTCTATACCCCTAAAGGGGCGCAGGGGGTACTATGTACTTTTTACGTTTTATATAGATGTGCTCTTACGAGGGAAAATTGGATTGCTAACTTTCACAGCTATGTCAGACGTAAATTCATCGATCTGCAAAGACCATTTATTAGGGAAATTCCACTTTGAAACTTTCCTTTACTTCTTCTCCTTGACTATTCATTAAGGGCGAGCTCATCTTCTTCCGCCCCTCCCCTTTCGTCTGTTAAGGTCAGTAACCCTTCGAAATTGGGCCCTTCTTCTATGAATCGAGCTGTGGGTTCTGTTGTTGCTGGGTCTTTGTCTTCTCTTCGTGAGAAGGATTCTGAGCCTACCTCAGAGGAATTTTCATCGAATTTTCCTGATGACCAACCGGAAAGAGATACTGGCGTACAATAGGAATCTGCCTGCGCTGCGGAACGAAGAGAGCCTAGGTAACGAGTGTTAGAGGCAGGGACAACAGGTGTTACTCGAAGCATTCGTTCTTGCTTCTCCAGTTCTTTCGTATTCTCATTGGTTTAGTTTTTTTATCTGATAAACTGGGAAAAGCTGGAAGAAAGAAGGAGCTTTTTGAGTTGCTTATGACTACTATACGCTACGCTATTAGATGGCAGAGGAATTGTTCCACGTTTCAACAATCGAACAAGAAAACGAAAAAGAAAAATTCATATGTAGAGTCAACGTGCTCGATGATGGTTGTCCAGTAACATGTCAGCTTACCAGGTTCTGTCACAAGAAGCTGGAATCAATGTCTCGGTTCACACACAAATAACGTCGGGAGTTTTCCCCAAGAATCTCGAGAATCGGCATGAGATGAACGTGAGATTGAGGTTGCACAAAGTTAGGAACCGGATTCTCATTCGTAGCAACCAGCTCCCCAATTCGATAAAATCCGTTTCATATAGGGCGAAAAGCATAAGAAAATCAAAAACATAGTTGGGAGATTTGACCCAAGACTTTTGCTCAAGAGATCCCGAATCACGAAACTCGTACGTAGCGTCCAGGTGAGATGCTCGGGTTGCTCAGTAACTGTCTGTTTACCACGCTCTGCCACCACAGGTTCCACGAAGCATCGTAAGAGAACAACGAATCGACAAGCGGACAATTGTTCCGAAGAACTTCGACCAAGAAATGCATAGGTAGTGTGAAAGCGTTCAACAAAGCATTCTCTTTCCGCATCGGCCCCTAGAATCCTGTGACAGAAATTCAAAAAAAAACACCAGATGTGGTTCGTGGTTTTGGTCAATGTCACAGACCTACGACAAACAAGAAAGCCAGACCTTCCAACGGAGACAGACCCTCCGAAGGATCCAATCTCACGCTCCTAACGACGAGAGAGTTGAGTTACGGGTTTCGATTCATCGTAAGATAAGAGCAGAGAGAAGACAATCAACTCCTAGTGAACCGAGAATCAAGTCCACTCTAGGCATGGCAGAAGACCGAAACCATGTCAATGATCGCGCATACTTGTCAGACTTCTCGTTGAGATTTGACCCAAGATCTCATTTCTTGCTTTCTACAAAACCATCTATCCAATGTATGTCAAGTCGGGCACTTAGGTGGAATCGGTGTCACGAGTTGGTCTGTAAAGGGCTTTTCTCATTTAGTTTAGTCAAGTTTAGTTCGAGCTTCACTTCATCCCGATCCTTGGAAAAACCAAGGTAAATCCCTTTCCTAAATTAGCAAGTCTCTCTTTTTTCTTTGGGGGAGCAGAGCAGTCAAAGAATGAACCAAAGAAAATGATTGTTCTAGAATGTCTATTCCTCACAATTGCTCCTTGTGATGCAGCAGAACCATGGCAATTAGGATCTCAAGATGCAGCAACACCTATGATGCAAGGAATTATAGACTTACATCACGATATCTTTTTCTTTTTGATTCTTATTTTTGTTTTCGTATCATGGATCTTGGTTCGCGCTTTATGGCACTTCCACTATAAAAAAAATCCAATCCCGCAAAGGATTGTTCATGGAACTACTATCGAGATTCTGTGGACCATATTTCCTAGTATCATCCTGATGTTCATTGCTATACCATCATTTGCTCTCTTATATTCAATGGACGAGGTAGTAGTAGATCCAGCCATTACTATCAAAGCTATTGGACATCAATGGTATTGGACTTATGAGTATTCGGACTATAACAGTTCCGATGAACAGTCACTCACTTTTGACAGTTATACGATTCCAGAAGATGATCCAGAATTGGGTCAATCACGTTTATTAGAAGTGGACAATAGAGTGGTTGTACCAGAAAAAACTCATTTACGTATTATTGTAACACCTGCTGATGTACCTCATAGTTGGGCTGTACCTTCCTTAGGTGTAAAATGTGATGCTGTACCTGGTCGTTTAAATCAGACCTCTATTTCGGTACAACGAGAAGGAGTTTACTATGGTCAGTGCAGTGAGATTTGTGGAACTAATCATGCCTTTATGCCTATCGTCGTAGAAGCTGTTTCTAGGAAAGATTATGGTTCTCGGGTATCCAATCAATTAATCCCCCAAACCGGGGGAGCTTAAGCGAAAAGAAAAGAGTAGGGTGAGGGGGAAGCCACTAAATTGAAGGCTTCGCTCGCTCGCTCCAACGCTCGTTTAGTAGACAGCGAGTGTAGTGCATAAGCCCCTTTAGAGATAGGGGCGAGTACTACACGAGCTCGTAAGTCAAGTACGGAACGAGCCTTGTCTACGAAGCAGAGCACCCTCATCTTGCTTGCTTCTGGCGAAGCTTCTAGCAATAGATAATAGGCATTCTGGTATGGCAGGAATACAACTTTTTAGGTCGACCACTACATAGGAGCGATAGCGAAGCCAAACCGTATAAAGGCGAGCAGCCCAACTAGCAATAGCAAACGGCCTACTTATAGCCCTATTTTGCCTATCCGCTCTTACAGTTTCTTGTGTAAGCAATTTCCTCATCATAAGAGTTCTCAGGGCTAGGGCTGTCATCCCGGTGGCCTATCTGTTGGAAAAATAAGAGCTGTGAACGTAGGAACTGTTGGCAATAAGCGTTGGTAGAGTTCTTGTTTCCGGTGTAGATGTTATCAACTCGGTAAGGCGAAGTTCTTTTTTCAAACGAGATCGATAAGCTTCATCTCAAAGAGAGGAAGCGTGTGAGTCAGCCTCAAACGTAAGTAACTTAGTGCAGTGCAACCTTTCGAAAATTTTAAAATAGCGCTTACTTGACTATGTTATTCCGATCACACAAGCCATTTTTAAAGATTTTCCGACGATGGTCTATTCCTTTCCTATTCCTAGCCACTATTCTTTTTTTATCTTCTTTGTCTACAGGTTGGCCTTCTTTGATTGCCAAACAGTATGCAGGATCCTTTCCTAAGATAGAAGATCTGATTTACAAAATTATCAATGTAATGGAATCTGATCCTGTGTGTGATGAACTCCCGGAGGTTAAATCCCTTAATTATAATTAAACTCGTATATCAACTATAATAACCAAGATCAAATCAAATACAAAAGAGTGTCGTCCTTTCATTGTAGCTGATTTGGAGACATTAATAGTTAATGATGTACATGTTCCTTACGCAGCAGGTTACTTAACAGTTTATCCTGGTGAGAATCTGTCTTCCTGTCCATCATATAGGGTAAAAACGTTTTTCAGTGAAAATCATCTACCTTTCTATCCTACCTTTGAAGAGAGGAGTGAAAGGATGCTATTTGACTTTCTAACCAATTTAGATGATGAGGCAAGCAAAGACTCACGTCTTAGAACTGTTTTCTTCCATAATTTTGCCCGATTTGATGGTATTATTATTCTTAAATTTTATTCAAATCGTACTAAAAAGTATAAAATCAAAACCTTGTTGAGAAATCATAATCTTTATGAGTTGAGAGTCTATCTTGGCTCAAAGCTCCTCTTCCGTTTTAGAGATTCATGCCGATTGCTCACTGGCAGTCTGGCTACATTGGCCAAGACATTATGTCCTGAATTAGGTAGCAAAGGCTCTATCCCTCATAATGATTTGAATATCTCAAATATCGAGAAGCATAGTGATGAAGTGATAACCTATCTTCGACAAGATATCCTTCTTTTAGGAGGAGTTGTGTTAAAGGCCCAACAGCTCAATTGGTTGAAGTATAATATTGATATTGAGAATGTTATGACTATTTCATCGCTGTCCATGAAAATCTTTCGTCAGTGTTATTATGACGATAAGGCCTTTCCTATCCATATTCCTATTAAAAACGAAGATACCTTTATTAGACGCGGATTCTATGGCGGCCATTCTGATGTCTATAAGCCGTATGGTGAAAATCTTTACTATTATGATGTGAACTCATTATATCCTTATATTATGAATTCTTATCCTATGCCTTGTGGAAAGCCGGTATGGAAGAATAATTTGGAATTAGTAGAATTAGATAACTTGTTTGGATTTATTGAGGCATATGTTATATGTCCACCAAATATATCACATCCATTCTTGCCCTATAGGGCAAATGATAAGACTTTAGTCTTTCCTACTGGTAACTTCATGGGAGTTTACTTTTCCGAAGAGTTGAAATTCGCCCGTAATATGGGTTACGAGATTACCCCTCTTAGGGGGTATTTGTTTGAGAAGAAGTCCACTCCTTTCGATAGCTTTGTCGAGCAACTATATGCAAGCAGACTTGAAGCTAAGAAAGCAGGCGATGCACCTATGACCTTTATCTATAAAATATTGATGAATTCACTATACGGACGCTTTGGTATGAATCCAGAAAGTACTGTAACTGAGATCTGCAATCAGAATAAATATGAAGAAATGATGAAGATGGATAATTTTCAATCAGCAGAGGAGCTTTCCGATGATACTTTCATAGTGAGTTATCTGGTAAATTCAACCACAAAAGACGAAACTGAGTGGAAGGCACCTAAGATGTCGGCTGTTCAATTGTCAGCTGCTATAACAGCTTATGCACGAATATATATGTTCCCCTTCATTTCCAGAGAGGATTGTTACTATACCGACACAGACTCTGTTGTGCTAGGGAATCCCCTATCAGACGATTTAATCTCACCAATTGAATTGGGTAAGTTTAAACTGGAACATATAGTCAATCATGGAATCTTCTTAGCCCCTAAGAGTTATATGTTAGAAACTTCAGATGGTAACACAGTTATTAAATACAAAGGTACTGCTAAAGATTTTGTAACATCAGATTGGTTTAAAAAGGTATATGCTGATATATCTGCAACTGAGCAGATACCAACTGAAGCTAACTTCAGAATCGATTGGAAACAACTCCATATTGTCAAAAAACAATTTATGATCAAACTAGCACTACCTAAGAGTAACAAAAGAGAATATATCTTCGATTCAAATAATATTTGGATAGACACACGACCAAAAGAAGTAATTGACTTAGGAAGTAAAGATGCTACCACTATTTTAAAATTAGAAAAAATGAGGAGGAATAATGTTGCTTCAATCAGTCAGTCCTCTAATAATACAGAAGAGAAAAGTACAAACAAAGAGAATAAGACAGAAGAGATAAATACAAACACTATTTCTGAAGAGACTAAGAAACCAACTCTATACAATAACAAGGCAGATGCTAAGAAGGATAATGCTAAAAATGACCATGACAATTTCACAAAACCTAAACCAGATGAATAACAGCAAGTTAGCCGGGCCCATCCTCTCCCGACTCTCCGGTAAATCTAAGGCATAAAGATGCCTATGACCGGTCCAAAGACACTACAAACCTATAGAAATAGCGAGGGGATCCTCCCTCCCCCTCACACACTGTTTCCTCCCCCAAGCACTGATAACGAGCTAAGCTATATTACTAATCTATAATAGATTCAGGCCTACACCATTGAAGATGTCCTTCTCGAGAAATGTATAATTTCCCACGCCATGGCCTAATTACCCTACCACCTCGGGTAACAGACCTAGCAGTGGCTGTCAAGCCCCAAGCAGGGAGCACTATATCAATCTGCAATATATCGTTCGAAATTCTGTCAGGAAAACACAGTAGTGCCGTGTTGAGACATCGGACCCAAATGCATGTGAGCCCACTCTTATTAATTACCTCAAGAACCACATCATCTATACTCTCTAAATAGAGATCCATTAGAATGAAATAAATCAAACCTAAGCCCTTGGTAGTCTTTCTTTTATTTTTTAGGTATCCTAACATCTTCTCTAATGGTTCAGTGTCTTTATCAACCTGAAGTTGACTCACGAAAAGTGATATCATCTGCCTAAGAGTAGGATTCTCTATCAAATCTTCCACTCTGCTCATTATGATCTTTTTATCTATGGATGCAGCACCGGGTTCAATCTCTAATAGCTTAAAAGCACAAATATCGTTTCTTGAAATCAGAGGATACTCCGAATGAGTATTTTCATAACATAGATCAATAATAGAGAGGAACAATTGCATAGTAAATTCTTTTTTTTCTTATATACAACTCTGAATCAAGTCTTGCTACGTAAGCTGTGGATTAAACAAGACCTCTTGAAAGCAAGGGTGAAAAGCAGTGTTGAAACAAGCTAGGAAGCTAGTCCAAGTCAAGCAAAGAGGGGAGCGGAAGCTGCAAATCGCAAGGAAAGCAGCCCGGTGGTCTTGGTGTGGTACGTATGCTATTCGAGATAAAACTTACTTCATTCACTAGTGAGAAGGCTGCTTTTAGTTCTTCCTTTCTTAAGGAAAGGCAATTCCCGAGGAATATGACATGGCTATTGGGTTTTGATCTAAGAGCCTATGTCATGTGCAACTGACTAGGGCCAAATATAAAGAAATGGGGCTATTTCTATTCCGAGTTGGCCATTTTCTTCTTGTCCGAAAGTCAGTGCCTCAGCTGAGTCAATAGCTGCCTAAGAGCCTGTGTCTAGCCAACCGGTGGAGACCCAAGCAGCAAGAACAAGAGGGCATTTTCGAACAAGAACAGTAGCGAGAAGTTGCCTAGCCTTGCTAACGGGTTTCAACCTTTATACCTCACTCAGGGCATAGGTCGAATCTATAAAAGTTTTTAAAAGTGTTCAGAAATCGTCTGTGAACAAATCGGTTCTTGCAAGAGAAGACAGATCCATAGGCAGCAAAAGAAGACTTTCGCTAAACAAGACACAGCTTCACAAGAGAAAGAAAGTCAAGATTGTATCGTTTCTAGGACAGGAAGGAATAGAACAGAGGGTACCTCCAAAAAAATCATTGTACGCACGAGTAGAAAGAAGTGGTCTTCCGGCCTCCTAGCTTCCTGCTTGCTTTTAGTTAAGATTAGGATTTCCATAGGTCTAAGACTTGTGGCGAAAGGTAGGTTTACGACGCCCCTAATGAGTTGGGCGCTGTTCACCGAGGCTCTTGTCCTTTATTCCATATTCCGTGGGACTTCCCTTCCATGCCGGTCTGCCACTTCAGTCCTATGATAGCTCCACCTCCGGATCGAAGAAATAGAATGATATTTATCTTTGGTTTAGCGAAAGCCCAATTGTCCCTATAGCGCGGTTGATACATTTACGTAAACCCCGCCATTTCTCACATAAAGAAGAAGAAATCGGATTACCGACCATCTCTGCGCTGCGGAAACTATGAAAGATTGACTTTCATCAGCAACATATGAAAGAACCCAAACTACTGCTTCAACAACTACGCGATATCCATCGTGTGGTGAGGGTTGGAACATGAAATCAGTGGATAGGGAGTTCATCCATCCTATCTTATTCTCTTCTGCTCTATGTTGGCGTCTTCTGGTCCTCGTCCTTTTCGGTACCAACATATGTGGACTCGCCATGCGGATTTTCTTGTAGCCCATGTATCCGTCCATGAAGGACTGAATACCCCGTAGTGGCGTCCATCAGTCACTCCGTAATCGGAAGAGTGGGACAAGACGCTCAGATGCGCTTTATCCGCCTCTTTGAGGTAATCCCTAGTCTTAGTTATAGCAGTAGGAATGTGATCTTTGCCTTATCCGGATCTATCTACACTGTCTCAGCTCGTGCAAAGCGGTAACTATCTGAAGGAAGGGTACGGAGTTGATCCTCGCATCAAACTCTAAGCGCTAGTTGAACCTTTTTCGGTCTCTTCTCTGGTATATAAATATCTATACCAGAGATTGCTTTTAGCTCTATCTTTTCAGAGACAGGAGAATTCCTTCTGTACTTACAAGAATGCTACTTAGGGAGAAGAATCTCTTGACTCCGGAGTACCTGAATCTATTCTTTCTGTGTCCCACATCTGCCTATGGTTAGTTAGGAAAAATCCTCTATCGGTACCCTTGGTCCCTCAGTTACCGGACTTGTAGCTCTTGTCAGCCTTAGAACTAGTAGCTCTCTTCTTCCTTCGGTAGCTCCGGACTCTAGCTCTACCCCAGGGAGCTGGGCTGTGAAACTCAATCTCCATCATAAAAAAAGACAAGGAAATCAACTTCACTAGATGGTGAGCTACCTGATTCTTTCTTTCACCCTACAGGTGAGTCTTGCCCAGGGTACAATGCTTTACGGGGAACCGGGTTCTCCATCTATAAGCCTCGGAATAATGGCAGTTAGTTGCTCTCAATGACGAAGTCTCGAAACAGATTCCCAATTCAATCTCTCGAATAAGAGTTTCAGCGGGTAAGACTCCTGCCTGGAGTCACTAAAGAGAGAGTTGCTTACTCGCCAGACTACCGGTGCCGGAGAGTTGACAAGATGCCTGACTTGGAGTTGAACCTACCATTATCTAGAGGAGGTGCGGAGAGAACTGACCAATATGGATGGAGAAATCAAGAAGCCAGCACTAGAACGAGTTCAGCCGCTTTACCATCGGGATAGTCTTCGGTTGACGACTTCATTTACGAGGAATTAACGGAAGAAGCGGATCGCAACTCAATAGTTTAACAGGAGCCTGTTCTAGTCTTGCCAGACTTCGAAAAGGTGCTCGAAGTCCACACAGATGCTTCCGACCTTAAAGTCAAATTGACGTAAGAAAAGAAGAAATTCATTCACAAATCTTGTGTTCTTCTGTGTAGCGTACGGTGTCTCGTGCCAAGTGAAAGGGCTTGCTCCAAACCATGAGATCCAAGATAGTGCCCGGTCATCATCATTCCACTCCCTTCTTGGTCTACTTCGGTTACAACTTGATCTACGGTGCGATCAGCGTGTCAAGTGCGAGATTGGCATCGAGGAATTGCGTATGAAAGGTTGTCTATCTGATACTATCTATCTAGTACGATCGATCAAGTCATTCAGTTACAATCTCTTCGCTAGGTCTTTATGGAATTAAACTAGCAGGTCGGTCTAGGTAGTTGATATTGCTCATGAGAAATTCGTTCTTTCCAGTTTCGTTTGTTCATCTTTCTTTTCTCCCATGCCTTTCTTGGTTGGACCAAGGCTCATTTTTGAGAAGTCTTTCTTCATTTTTAGAGGAAGAAGCGGAACTCGTTTTTTCTCAATCAATCCATATGGAAAACAAATTTCCGCGCATCTTTTTCTTTGATGAAGGGAGTCCTTCCAGTGATACATCTTCTAGAACGGAGAGTCAAAGTACGACGACTATTACCGATTATAGTCAACAATCGTCAGGTACTCCGGGTTCTTCTCACGGTATTTATGAGGATCACCCGGGCCTTAACCCGGGTAGTGAACGTGTAGTGGAGTTAGAAGCGGAGATCGGCGATAAATTCTTGGAAGCGGTTAAAAGCGCTGGGGATGAAAAGCTTTTTTCGGAGCCTTCAGATTATACCGCGGCCATTGAGCAATTACATGGTGAAAGCAATAACATAGAATTTTTAAAAAGTCTTTATGATGACTTAGTTCAAAATGGAGCAGACGGGCAGGCCTATCAAGAAGCCATTCAAATGTGGGTCGATTTTCAGGGAAGCCCACTTGAGCAATTTTCCATTCTCCCATTGATTCCTATGAAAATAGGAAACTTGTATTTCTCATTCACAAATCCATCTTTGTTTATGCTACTCACTCTCAGTTTGGTCCTACTTTTTGTTCATTTTGTTACTAAAAAGGGAGGAGGAAACTCAGTACCAAATGCTTGGCAATCTTTGGTAGAGCTTATTTATGATTTCGTGCCGAACCTGGTAAACGAACAAATAGGTGGTCTTTCCGGAAATGTTAAACAAAAGTTTTTCCCTTGCATCTCGGTTACTTTTACTTTTTCGTTATTTCGTAATCTCCAGGGTATGATACCTTATAGCTTCACAGTTACAAGTCATTTTCTCATTACTTTGGGTCTCTCATTTTCTCTTTTTATTGGCATTACTATAGTGGGATTTCAAAAAAATGGGCTTCATTTTTTAAGCTTCTCATTACCCGCAGGAGTCCCACTGCCGTTAGCACCTTTTTTAGTACTCCTTGAGCTAATCCCTCATTGTTTTCGCGCATTAAGCTTAGGAATACGTTTATTTGCTAATATGATGGCCGGTCATAGTTCAGTAAAGATTTTAAGTGGGTCCGCTTGGACTATGCTATGTATGAATGATCTTTTCTATTTCATAGGGGATCCTGGTCCTTTATTTATAGTTCTTGCATTAACCGGTCTGGAATTAGGTGTAGCTATATCACAAGCTCATGTTTCTACGATCTCAATCTGTATTTACTTGAATGATGCTACAAATCTCCATCAAAGTGCTTATTTATTTATAATTGAACAAAAGCGAGGAATATTTTTTATTCCGAGTTTACGAGGTGAAAGAGCGATAATTTCCTCCGGATCGAAAAAAAAAAGATGGGTCTGGTCAAAGTCTATCTTGTCTTTACCTTGGATACTCCAAGCCTTGGCTAACAAGAATTTCAGCTTTGCACATATCCGCGGGTTCTTCAATTTGCTTTCTCCCTCATAGAGGAAATAAGTAAGGTAGTATACTCAGGTCATTTAGGCGAGTGGTTGTCTCTTCACGCGTAGCACAGTGCTATGAGTGGATCATAAGCACTGGGTACTGCGGAAGCCCGCCTGGACACTTTACCTTTGCAGCAATGCAACTGGTAGGTAGCATTCACTTATGTGGACTATAGTGTATAACCAGGATGAAAGGAAGCAACAAGTAGTGTACAATGTCTAACTTGTTCGACACTGTCCTACGTTTGAAGAGATTAACTTGGCAGAGGCTCGAGAGACCTCGGGTGCTGAGGTCAATCTTAAATAAGGTGATCTTAGTACTCACTGGCGGTTTCACGAAGGAGCTCTGTATTGCTGCATACTTGTTTTCTGGTTCTGTGGTCAAGCTGGGCCGAAAGTCAGGATGGTTGCTAGTTGCTTTGTATTTGAAACAGGCAGCTAGCAGTCTCCGTACGGCCTATGGTGGAGTTAAGGTTCCGCCCGCTTTACTTCCGTTCCCGATCTCTTTAACCAGGTCAGGATATCCGCGGATAATCCCTTCTTTTCATAGATTGAAAATTTGAAAGGGGGATGATGAGGCTGATCGTTTGGTGCGAATGTATCTGTCATTCTTTTCTTTGTATAAAGTTATTACTTTAGCAAAGTCTGTGAATGATGGGTTATTTTCATCGATAGTTGAAGCCCATCCCAAGGATGTAGCTCGTAGTATTCGAGAATATGCGGCCTCTCTTGGGGTCACATTTCCGGAACTTCTTCGACGTTATGTTCCTGATATTTCTAGCAGTCCTCTTCATGTGGGGATTGTTTGGGAACCTACCTGGATATATTAAACCTTCTCATGGCGCCGTTAAGCGGTGGATGAAAGGTTCCAGGGGTGGAAAGTGAGTCAGTAAAGCGAGAAGTTCCTTTACGTCTTTCCATTGTGAGCTTACCGCCTTCTTTGGTTTGGAAGGCCGGTCATCTCGCAAGAAACCGTGGAAGTCTGCTTCGGTATTATGGTCACCTGAGGTCTTTGTTCCATTTTCTCCTGACTGTGACGATAAGGTCATGGATCAGTTGAAGATTGGAAGTACCCTTAGTAAGAATCTACTGGACCTGATTATGGGTCCAAGTACGTTTTCTACCATATTGCCCAAGTATTATGACGATGGGCGACTGGGGTCAGGTGGTTGAAGGGGGCGGACTTACGACTGAACTCTTATTGGGAGGCCTTACCTTACGACTGCTACAGATAGCTCTCAACACTATCTGGCTATCTCTCAAGAGTTAAACTCAATCCCCTCACTACTTGCCTGTGAACCAGAGCTAATGATTGTAGATCCTCTACCGTAGTAGAATTCACACCAACTGACTCTAGACAAAGATAAGATAACGATTTGGCGATTTTCATCCATATATGACTTGACTCTATCAATTCCGGAACCCTCCCAAAAGAAAGAGATTCCACTTGAGCTATTCTCGTTCTAACGACAGAAGCTGATTCAAGCATTCGTTCCGAGTCGCCAAGAGACAGAAGAGCTTATTTCAAGCATTCCCCTTGAGGTGGGAAAACACCTTAATCATTTAACTGGGTATGAGAACTCCTCCCTTATAGTATAGTAGAAATTCTTCCAAGAACGGATTCTTCAACATGTTGTTGATTTGATAAGATCTGCTGCTGATTTCAATAGCCAAGTCATTCCAGCAGGCGAGAACAGAAGCTATTTTGAAGCAGAAGGGAATCTGGACTGAGCATTTATGCATTACTTATCTTACGCTTCTTGTTGGATGATTTGAAAACAACCAACTGAAAAGTCTTTCTTCACAGACGAGGCTACGAAGTAGATTCCATATGAACCTGTAGTTTGAACCTTGTTGCTAATGAGAAGGGAATTTGGCTCCTTTTCTAACACAGGACAGGATACGGCCTAACACTGGGATGGATTAGCCTCTTTCTTCTAAGCTCATTGCGGGGTGAGGGTTCGGGTCGAAGGATGTTGCTCCAGTTGCTAATGTATCCGCTATGTTCCCTTACAAGTAAAAGTTCAACCAGATTGCCACATATAACTACACATATAATTGGACAAGTTCTCACAGGAGTGCAATTGATGAACTAAAATGAAAAGGAAAGCCCAAATCCACGTATCCCAGTTGACAGCAAAGTCCCATGCCTTTGTGGCCCCTTTGATGACTTCTTTGGCTAAACAATTGTTTGGTAAAGGGAAAAGCAAGCGATAAAGTGCCTCGCCGAATCTAATCTACTGTGCTGCGCCGCATCGACAGTTACGAAAGCGCTCGTAACTCCTATCTATGGAATGCCAATTCATCTCCTAAGGAGAGTAAAGGTCTACCTTTCTATCAACAAAACCAGCGAAATCGAGGGACTTCCATTGACAAAGGTCATCAGAAGAGTTGATAGGACCTGATTTCATCTGTCCAATTAGTGGTATCTCCAATCAAAAGCCCGATAACGCCCTAAGTCAAGGCTCTACCTTCGGACTGGCTGTTCTCCCCAAACAAGAAGTGGGAAACGGCTTCTAATGGCACAGCTAACAGTTTGATCTCTCCCTCCATCTGCTGCATGAACATCGACAGTGAAATAACTTAATGGAAAGTAGTGGATGAGGCGAAAGAGCAGCCTTGCATCTAGCGATTTCCTCACAGAAAGAAGGCCCAGCGACTTCCCTCATCCGTGAAAGTTTGTTTAAAAAAGAATCCCTTTCCTCCTCTAGTGGTCATTCGTTCTTTTGATGACTCGCAGTCGAAAGAGTTGGTTGGCAGTTCAAACGGAGAGAGGCCTTGAAGTTCGTTCAAAGGCACAGATTCACAGAGCCTCTATCAGAATCAGATGACGATTGAATGGCTTCCACCACGACACGAAGAACTACTCCTTATTTAGGAATAAAAACGACTCTTTTTGTTGAACCAACGAGTGAAGTTCTGCCGCTAAGACTAAGAGTGATTATGAAAGCTTTCCCCTGACTGAACCCAACGACTCTCGAGTCTTTCAATAGAAAGAGTCAAGGGGCAAACAAAAAAACAATGCCTCTCTAGTTAAGTGATTTCGGTCCAGCTAACCGAACTTCTGCCTAATTCCCAGCTAAAAGCTTACGCTATTATCGGTACAGAGAGAATGGACTTGATCCCTGATTAGGCCTTAGAGCAGTCCGGCGTGGACGAGAGCAATCTTCGAACCCAGCGGTTTTCCTCTATCACTAGATATTCCCTCGTGCGGATGAGATATAGTAGCCGTTGAGCTAAAGTTTCAGTGAAATTCTTGTTTTGTTGGTGCAGGTCTGGTATCAGTAGTAGCTTCCTGAGCGATGAGAGCCTTCCACCTCTGGTAACATGGTTGGATTGCTAACTTATTCTTTTTTCATTAGGGACGGTTCTTCCTCTTCCCTCTGCGGAGGGGTATGAATAGCGCATACAAGGGGCTCGATCGAAGAGAGACAGTGGTGACTCGCCAAGAAAGATTTTAGAAGTGCTACCTGGCTACAGTCGGTTAATGTTATAAAGTCCTCCATTATGGAATGGTTCTCAGCAGCACGTGAATCTCCTAACTCGCTGAAAGTGACAGCGTTTATTTCAAATATATTCAATATATTATTAGCTTAGCTGAAACGGATCGAGTGTCCTACAAATCAATAGAACCAAGCCTTCTCTAAAAGAAGCAAGTGCAAGTCCCAGGAAAGCAGCTAATGTCAGAGGACCTTTGCTTGATTCGACTTCTGCCTTGATGTGCCTCCTCCTTTTTCAATATGAAATTCGAGATTAATCGACGGCAGGAACGATGCAGTGATAAGCTAAGGATAAACCTTCTACGGTGGGGCATTGTTTGGCTTTCTAAATACGGGTATAGGGCGTTCTGTCAATCCAACTGGACACTAGCTCTTGAGGGGTACGGCTTCACACTAGGGAGAGGAAGGGAATGGTTCTAAAGCCAGAACAACTTCCTGCGCAAGCACCTATTGAAGGAATGATTGAGAAGAGTGGGAACATTTCAAAACACTATGTTCAAAATGCGTTATGGCCAGGAATGTCGACTTGCCTCAAAGTACTCTAGAGTATTTACTAAAACAAAAAATGTTCCTGTTGTCTTGATTGCAAATGAAGTACCCAGATCCATTTGTGCATACCAGTACCCTTTCAAGCAAGGTTCCTACGGATTCAATTTCAGGCCGAGTTAGAATAGATGGGGCACGGTTAATCGCGACTCTCTGTGGGTGCATGTAAAGGCGAATAAGGCAAAGCCCCTTTGGAAAGAGAAAAAGGTAAACTTCGTATTTTTTTATTGACCCAACCGACGGAAAGCAACCCGCGTGGTATGGCATATTTCCACGAGATGATAATAGTGAGCTTAAAAAACTCTTTGAGGAATCCGCCCTCTTTGAAAGCATCTTTCCTTCCCGCTGATGAACAGACGAAGTCGACTAACCAACTCACCAGCCAATAGCACATATTCTACAATTTGTTAGAATAGGAAATCCTCTGTCTTGGGGGCACGGGTGATAGCATGCGTCGGTCTTTGTCTCGTCCTGCTATGGCTGTACAAGGCCGATGGGAAGTCCCCAGTCCTGTCTCGGCGAGCATTGGCAGGAGGCGGGACTTAACCAAATAGGGTTCGTGATAAATCCATTTTATTGGATAGCAGCGTTTTCTTTCATATTGAAGTTCGTAGGACGCGCTAAGAACCATTTCTCACTTGTGAAGCCGCATATCAAAAAGATAAATATAGAAAGTGTTCCGTGAGGCATCTTTCTCACTATACAATGACCGAAGGACCAACGACGATCCTATCCTAAAAGAGAAGGAGGAGTAGGAGCTAGCTTTCATTGAGAATCGAATGATTACGAGATAGACAATGAGAGAAAGGAGAGCACTTAGACAATTCACTTTGAGTACAGGGAAGTCTGCTGGTAGGAATTCTTCAGGACGTATTACTCTTTTTCACCGAGGGGGTGGATCGAAGCGATTGCAGCGAAGAATTGATCTGAAACGAAGCACTTCGTCTATGGGCATTGTAGAAAGGATAGAATATGACCCTAATCGTTCTTCTCGAATCGCTCCAGTACGATGGAAAGGGGGGGCCCACCAGAGAAAATGCAACACGATAGAAGAGTTCGCTCCGCCGAAAAAGAGACTCGAATCTACCACGACCACCATCCGCGGTCCATTTGCGTTCTCTTCCCTGCCCGGGAAGGTGGATCAAAGAAAGGTAGCTTGCTTCTCTCCTGGACTGATGGCGGTTTATGTAGTGGTCGGCCTTCCTACCAGAATGCCTTCTTGGTCGAAGAGCCACTTTACTAGTAAGGGCGCAGGAAGCAAAAAAACTTGCGCGAAGGACGTTTTCTTCTCTGCCTTCTCCTCTCCAAAGGCCAAGGGAGAGACTGCATCCCTTTCCTTCGGTAGCTCTTTTGGTTTCCCAAGGATAGCGGTAGCTGGGGCAAAGCCCGCTTTCTTCGTTTTTCGAATGAGAGAGAAAGTCAGAGGAAAAAACACGTTCTCTCTTTGCGAGATCCGAAAGTGGAGAACGCATAGCATTCTCTGGGCACATAGGATCAAACGTAAAGCAGCGCTCTCTTGGCAGAGTTTTAGGCGGCAAGAGATTTTAGGGCTTGTTGAAGAGGGAAAGCTCACTCAACAATTAATTGCAGCTAGCGCGCTTGACTAATAAGATAGAAAGGGGCAAGCCAAACCCCACTCCTAACAAGTTGCTGAGTTCGGCTTTCGGGGCTACCTACTTTAGGGCTTATGTAATATATAAAGAAGAGCCCTCTTAGGGCCTTTTTGTTTAAGGGCTGCTCGCCTTTTGAATAGAAAGGAGTGGGAGAGCAGAGGTGATTTCGGTAAAGCGATGCATGAGCTGAGGCTCCCATGTCCCGCCGACCCTCTGAAAAGTCAGGTCGTAAAAGAGCTCATAGGGAGTCAGAAGCAAGCAGAGTCAAAGGCGGGGCAAACTCACATAAGCGGAGGGGGAGACACATTCATGAAAAGCGAGAAGACGTGCCGTAGGGGACTGACCAACTATGAATAGATCTTACTTACGGGTAAGATTAGGAACATCTATTAGTCCGTATCGTGGGTCTACTTGTTACAAAAGGCGAGCATCCACATTCCAAAACATTGACAGAGGTCCTCAGGCAGACATCGAAAAGGGGACGAAAAGAGTCTATTTACCTTTACAATATTCCGGAATGTATCATGGCTCTATCTATTCATTTTTTTTGAAAAAAAAAAGAGTTCTGCATCTCTCCGAGGCTGGGGAAGAGAGAGCGGGGGGCTACGAGCCCTCTCCCGTTGTTGTTCCCGGACCACCCATACCTTCTTTCCCCTTCGCCCGGTCCGGTGAGATCAGATTTCTCGAACGAAGTGAAATGATAGGAAGAGAAGACGGCTGGCGGGAGATCTCTACTCATAAAACCCCCTTGACTAGTAAGGGGAAAACGAAAGTGCGCTCCTGCGCACCAGCTGAAGAAAGGAGCTTTGGAAACTTACCTTATTAATAGGGTTCCAAACCTATCTTACTAATAAGAAGAAAGGGGCAAGCTAAAACCTACTCCTAACAAGTTGCTGGGTCGAAGTATTGCATTCTCCATCCGCCCGACAGCAGCAGAGGGGGTTCGATTCCCGTTATACGCGATGTGGCGAAAAAGACTGATTCAACGATATTTCCTTGCCTGCATTAAGATTTAAAACTTGTCGTCTACTTTCAGAAAATGTTTGGAACAGAGAACTTACAATAATACAACGCCGCATTCTCCAAAGATTGAGAAACAAGAAGAGATCTATTAAGAGAAAGATTTATTCGAGAGAAAATCTTAACAGTTACATTCAATCACAAACTACACGAAAGTTGTCCCTTTTTCATGGAGATTTACCCATCACAGAGATGCACAGAAGAAGAAAACGATCATATATCCCTTTTCTACTCAATCTAGAAACAAGATCGGACGTTATTCCGGTTCGTCTCCATTTTCGTGAAACTATTCCTCAAGCAAGGCAGCCGATAAGTCATCGAAGGGTTTGTGTGAATAATAGAATGGTAAACATTATTCATTTTAAAGTGTCCCACGGTGATATAATATCTTTTCAAGAAAATGATGCGAGAACCCGCGGTGAAGAAATAAGGAGATCTTTCTATATCGAAATATCAGTTGAAAAATTCATAGGAAAATTTCTGGATCGCCCGGTCAGAATGTGGAGAAGAACCAAAACAGAATGGTTCCGAAAACTAAAAACTAAGAAGGAATGCCGCCTACTACTAAAATCCCAGTTTTTGCAACAGTTGCGTTCTTCTATGCAAGAAGAAGACACAAAGAAGTTTGGATCCAAAAAAGTATGCTTAGGCAGTTATTTCGATGAGCACAACAGAATGAAGAGGAATTTGTATCATTTCAAATCCATATTCTTATCGAAGAGAAGGAACGAGAAAAACCGAAATATTCCTACTCAAACAAGAAATCCTATAGTTTACAACTCTTCTTTATATAGTAATTCGACCTATTGCTCCGCATCCCCCCATCAGTTTACTATGAAGAGAAAAATAAAAAGAATCGAACTACCTACTCATTATTCGGAGGTGAATCATAGAACACCAAAAGCTGTGGTATCTTATGGACCTAACATAGGTCACATCCCTCACGACATAAGATTGAAAGATCCAAACCTTCTTCTTCGGAGCGGAAACGAACGTGGCCAAAACATATAAAGATCGGCGTAGTCGCTCATAAGGGACATATCTATCCGGATAGAGGATAGTCTAGATCGATTCATAGATAGATCTCTCTCCATATAGATAGGTATCTTCGTGGATAGAGATAAAGATAGGGATCCATCTAGATCTTGAATCACTATTTCCATTTTTTTTCTTGATTCTGATTGATTGCCTTTTTTTTGACGACAAGTTTTAAATCTTAATGCAGGGCAAGGAAATATCGTTTTTCAATATATTATTAGGGTCGGAGCGTAGACGAAGCGAGCAGAGCCCAGGAAAAACAGGGAAGCCCGTCATAAAGCAGTCGACTAGAAGTAGAAGACTGCTGGCCTGAGAGAAGGCGGCCTCTCTCGGGAAACATGGCAAAATGTCTCTTCTTTCTTTTTTCTTTTGTGGGTAGGTTCAGTAAGAGCAGAGGAGATCAGATACACGGAAACGAAGACCTTCGAGCACAAATATTGGACCGGGAAGAAAAAAGGGGAAAAAAGGAAAGTCTAAGTACATATGGCACGAAAAGGAAATCCGATTTCGGTAAGACTTGATCTGAATCGTAGTTCAGATTCAAGTTGGTTCAGTGAGGGCGACCGCGAAAGTCACCGAATGGGTCAGTCTTTTCCTTCAGTTTGTCCCAGATTATAAATATAAAAAGGCGTGGGAGGACGTTGCGGATGTCCGGGGCGGACACGACTTCTTCTATTCTAAGGCTAGAAGACCACTGAAAGACACCCAGGACTAGAGCATGTCGTGAAAGAAGCACACTGGGCGGGCGTGCTTCGACCGTGTCTCCGGGGCACAGTTGAATGTAGATATCATGAACGCGAGGTGCAGGATACCAGGCCGAGAAACCCGGGCAACCACTCCCCTATGTGCCAATCGCTAGCGCATCCAGGGCCCCGGCGCCCAGCTCAGCTGGAGAGGCCTAGCCTGATCTGAGAAGTGTTAATTCGGTTCGGATAGACTTCATTCAAGAATGCCGCCGCCCTTGGAATCAATAAGAAAAGAAGTGCTAAGTTTCAGATCAGTGAATAACCCGAAACGAAAGAAGAGACATTTCTCGCTCGGCGCCTAAAGCGCACTATGCTCCGCTTCAACAAATGAGAGTTTTCGGTGGAACCGGTGAACCACGCGAGCTGGTTAGATGCGTGGGACAGAGGGCTCGTAGTACCTGCTAGCGCAGCTATGCAGTAGAAGGGAAGGAGCCTAAATCGACCCCCTTCTTTCTTTTTTCTCTTTGAAAAAAAAAGCAGTACAAGGAAACTTTTATTTAAGTCGGATGAGACTAAGCAGCTACCGACCGTTCCGACGCGCCCTTGACCTATCTTGATAAAAACCAAAAACCTATCTAAAGGGGAGCCTAGTTTAAGCTGTCAAACAAATGATAGAATGGAAAATAAAGAATAACCACTAGTAGGGATATGGGTGGAGTCTCGCTCAGTAAAGAGAGTTGTAGATTCGTAAAAGAGGAGAGGAGCCTTGACTTTCTATCTTATTAGTCAAGCGCGCTAGTTGCAATCAAACTAAACTAAAGCAAGAAGTGAGAAAGTTGACTTTGAGAAAGAAGGGCAACTATTTAGATTAGTTTCTTAGTAAAGGCGCGTTAGCGCATCCCCTTTCTTGCTCGTTAGCGGCTTTAGTTTTCAATAAAGGACGTTTAGGCTTTTCTAATAAGATAGAAAGGGCCTTTCAAATGACAACTGCCTCTTCTTGCTGCGAGGGCCTTGCACGAAACCAAACCGCCCCCCGCCCGATCAAGTACCAGTTGCTTCGCTGGTAGGCCTACTTAGGTTAGGGGGCATTGTCCCTCAGTTCTGACCAACCTCCGGTGTGTAATCGACATCTTGCTAGCTATAACTCGGTCGAATAAGAATCATTGATTCCCTCTGCTGTCAATTTCTTATTCATTCATGGCGCTCGGCCGGTGCTCCTTTCTCATCTCAAACCAGAACAAGTCTGAACGTTAGGAAAGATAAGGGAAGACCACCTGAGCGAACCGACCGAAGGGACTTGACTTATCCGAACCGAACGATAGCGGCTTAAAGCTAAGCCTATCACGAGAATCAAAATCCTTGATCGACGGGGAGGAGCATCTCAAAGTATGGGGCAAAGGATCAAGCGCTTTGACTTTGTCTCCCGGGATCCACCACAGGTTGGGTTTGAGAGCCGTGTGATGGGTCACTATCCCGCACGGTTCGGAGAGCACTTTTAGTCTGCGTTGGTGAATAGAAGCCCCCCCTATCAAGCAAGAAGGAAGCGGCTCTTCCCACGGCGGAGTCACCATTGACTCTATTTATTATTATGGGAAATCAGTGTATCAAGATCTCAATCTGAGATCTTATTTCGGTTCGATACGTCCACCTACGAGACTCACCTTTGGCTTTCGCCTCGGTAGGTGTATTATTCTACATTTTCCCAAAAGAACATTCATTCATTTCTTTCTTCCCCGTCGACCACGACGACTAAAACGACGCGAAAAATCCAGACCCGGAAAGGCGAAGGGACGGTGGTGGGAATTGGGGAAAGTCGGGCCGATCGGGTGTCTTCATTCAAGCGACGGTACAGAAGAAGAACGAAACGAAGTGAGAGGCCGGGGGTCGGGGAAAAGAGTCGAGTCGATCAGGCTCGACGATCGGAAGAAGCAAAACGAAATCAGGATTTGGCCGAAAAAGAAGCAAGGCTATGGATACCATGACCGATCACCATCGATAAAGAAGAATCTTTTTAAATCACTTCGGGTCAGCGGGGCCTTCAAGCATCCGAAATACGCCGGGTTTTTAAATGGCGTAGCCTTCCTGATAGAAAATGACGACTCCTTCAGAAAAACGAAGTTATTCTTGTTCTTTTGCCCAAAGAAGTCCCGCTCCGACGGCCCGACGAGTCATCTACAACAAAGGACCCTCCCCGCAGTGCGCTCTTCCTTGAATTATTCGGTCATGCAATACTTATTGAATACAAAGAACAAAATGCATTTCGACCCCGTCGTAGTTCTCAATCATTTCGTGGCACCGGGCGTGGCTGAACCATCTACGATGGGGGGAGCTAATGCACAGGAAAGAAGCTTAGATAAGAGAATACGTTCTCGCATCGCTTTTTTTGTAGAAAGCTCGACCAGCGAGAAAAAGTGTTTGGCCGAAGCCAAAAAGAGGTTGACCCACTTCATTCGCCAAGCGAATGATCTTCGCTTCGCGGGAACAACAAAAACCACCATCTCGCTCTTTCCTTTCTTCGGTGCTACCTTTTTTTTTCCAAGGGATGGGATTGGGGTGTATAATAACCTTTTTTTTGAGAATGCCCGGGAACAACTCCTAGGTCAATGTTGGAGAAAATGTTGGAACCTCATGGCTAAGGATAAGGTAATGGAATTGATAGAGAAATTCATAGACCTAGGTAGGATAGGAGAATTGATAAAGGGAATAGAGATGATGATAGAGATCATACTGAGAAACAGAAGAATTCCGTACGGGTACAACTCTTATTTGAACGAAGTGAAAAAAATGCGATCTTTGTTGTCTAATAGAACAAACACTAATACCTTAATTGAATCGGTCAAGATCAAATCTGTTTATCAAAGTGCTTCTCTGATTGCTCAAGACATCTCTTTTCAACTGAGGACCAAAAGAAGATCATTTCGTTCCATTTTTAGTAAAATAGTGAAGAATATTCCATTAGTAATGAAAAAGGGGGTTACGGGGATCCGTATATGTTGTTCAGGTCGATCAGAAGGTGCAGAAATAGCTAGAACCGAATGCGGAAAGTATGGAAAAACATCTCGTAATGTATTTAACCAGAAAATCGATTATGCTCCTGCGGAAGTATCTACTCGTTACGGAATCTTAGGTGTCAAAGTGTGGATTTCATATAGTCAAAAAAGAAAGGGGCGTGCTATATCCAAAACGTACGAAATATAGTAAATATCGTAAAGGCAGATGTAGTAGGGGTTGCAAACCGGACGGTACACAACTTGGTTTTGGAAGATATGGCACTAAAAGTTGTAGAGCAGGTCGTCTTTCATATCGAGCCATTGAAGCAGCGCGTCGGGCTATAATCGGACACTTCCATCGTGCTATGAGCGGACAATTCCGAAGAAATGGTAAGATATGGGTAAGAGTTTTCGCGGATATCCCTATTACCGGAAAACCTACAGAAGTCAGAATGGGAAGAGGAAAAGGAAATCCTACGGGTTGGATTGCTCGTGTGTCCACGGGACAAATCCTATTTGAAATGGATGGTGTGAGTTTGTCAAATGCTCGACAAGCCGCTACATTAGCGGCGCATAAACTATGTTCGTCAACCAAGTTTGTTCAGTGGTCGTAAGCTAATTAGTTAGTGGGGAAAAACCGGGCCGGGATTCAAAAGAATTAGGCGAAGTCTTTCTTCCTGAACGACGGAAGTGACTACTTTACTTTCGTATACTAGCTATTTGAAGATCGACCTTATCTTGCTTATTTAAGATCCACTATCGGTTGTAGTCTTCTTGATCTATCAAGTCAAGAGGGCGAGGCCCCTCGCCATAGGGGGAAAGAAGAGAGGGAATGCGGGCTTCTTTCGCTTTCATTCGTGCTTTAGAGGCCACGTTCTGTTCTCTAAAGGGTATATATTGCAATTTCTTAATCGTCCCGCCATTCCTGACCAGAGAAAAGAATGTCGTTCCTAGGCCTATAAGACTGCTGATTTGCTTTATTTCTGCTCTTCTCTGTTTACGGGGAATTTGATAGGATAGAGATCGGTCTTATAAGATTGCCTTTAGCCACCCCATCCTGACTCTAGCTAGCCTAATTGAAACGGTGTTGGAGCAAAAAGGACGATTTCTCCTCACCTGGCCTCTTTGAAGCCCGGGCATAAGCACTCTACCTGGCATTTGCCTCTGTACTATTGGTCATCATTGCATTTCCTGTCCTGGATGAGACTCTCAAAATGGCCAGGCCCAATAAATGGTTTCTGAAAAACTAGAATTTGAACTTTATTCTGCTTCAATCAACTATCCTTCCTCCTCTATTCCTTTGTCATGCGTCATGGCGAGCTGTCTTTGCTCATTTCCTAAGGTGATAAGAATGAATGAAAATCACATTCAACCCCAAGAAAGAGCTAAATTCCCTGAGACGAGATAGCTTCGCTTCGGCCTCAAAAGCACTAATACAATCCCTTTTTGCCTGGACGTCCCGTGGGCGATGTTAGCCAAAAGGGCAGATCCAATCCCTCCTCGCTACACAAGTCGCGTCACCGCATTCGTTCAGTCGGATCGCCAAAGCTGCGGTGATGAAGGCCGACACGATTGACCGGAACTGGAGTCTCACGAGGGATTTAGCAGTTCCGTGGCTGCATATTCAGTCGAGCACATGTGGCTGAGTCGCCCGTACCTGAGCTCGAGCTCCTTCGGATCCTTATACTGACCGAGAAAAACAAGTTCCAGAGGCATCTTCCATTCATATCGATTTGGGTTTTTCCGCACCATATTTTGATCTGCCTCTTCTTCGATCCGGAATTCCCAGCAAATCCCTGACTCCTCGAATACAATGGGATTTCACACCTGGCAAATCTTTTACTCTACCTCCTCTTATTAAGACCTTAGAATGTTCCTGCGAATTATGACCTTCGCCTGGAATGTGAGCAAATATATCATGTTTATTGCTCAACTGTACTTTGGCTATCTTACGTAGAGCTGAATTAGGTTTTTTCGGTGTTCTCGTTGAAACACGCAGGCATACTCCTTCCTTCTGGGGACATTGATCCAAAGCTCGAGTACGGTCCGTGCGCCGTTTTTCTTCTCTACCATGACGAATCAATTGATTTAATGTAGGCATCGCTATTTCCTTTGTCCTTCCCCCCTATTTTTGCCCTATCACTAGTGATTACTCCCGATCCGAAGCACCCCTTTTCCATTCATAGAGAGATCCAATCGTCAAAATCAATAAAAAGGCCATCATGGACCAAGATCCAAAGGGATCAATCTTGTTGGGAGGTACTGCCCAAGGAAAGGAAAAGGTGACTTCCGGATCAGGAATAATAAATAAAATTGAAACAAGATAAAATCGTATATCAAAACGACTTCTGGCATCACCGGAAGGATCGAAACCACATTCGTAGGCCGACAATTTTTCTGGATAGGTCGAACTATTGGAAGAAAATGGAAAAGGAAGACCGAGTGGGATCAAAGAAACTAGCGAACTGATCACTAAATAGATAAAAATAGGTGAAAATTCGGACATCACCACAGCACACTTCGTTCTTTCGCTCCTTGCTCGCAGAGCGGCATACCGAAAAAATAAAAGAAGAATTTAGGCCTTTCTAGAGCCCTCTCACGAATTGGATTTGAACCAATCAAGCTACTTGCCTTTTAGTAGATCGTGACTATGATTTGAGATCGCTGAGTTATTTAAGCAATTCTTGATATATTCTATATTATTTTTGAGTCTTTCTTTTTTCTTTTCTTTCTGCTCTGTATTTCTTAAGTCAAGCAAAGACCAATCAAAACCTTATGGGAAAGATCACTCCTAAATGCGACCGTTCTCTTATATACGATACCACCTCTATCCTTGAGACCGCCAATCAAGGCTAGTGGAGCGAAGAGCTTATTGTCTTCCTCTCACATGCCATATTCCATAAGGTGAAGCAAGAGCCTGTGAGACCGCAGGAAGAGCTCCGCTACACGGATATAATCACCGTGTCCGCTTGGGCCGGATCTGGGTATGATTGGTCCCTGCTACGTCATCTAGCCTACTGGTTTCCGCTTCTAACTTTTCCTTCGACTAGTTGTCTGTCGCCTCTTTGCACACCCGCCAAAAAGGTTAGTGTTCTGAAAGTGTTCACCGGACCTGTCCGCTGATGGTTTGGGCATGCTCATTAATCACTGCATTCCTGTCAACGCTTTTGTCTTCCCGGTTGTCTGTGTTGCTGGTTCTGCTCGTGATGGAGAAAGACATGCAAGCGATTACAACAGCCTCCGTATTAGCCTTACCCCTTGATATGGAGGAAGTCACTGAAAGCTCTGACTCGGATGAGGTGGGCTCCTTGTCTCTTTCTCTGCTTTGCTTTGGCCGGAAGTCAACTTCCTAAAGAAAGAAAACCAAAAGAGCCGGTTCCGACCTTGAGGTCTATTCTCGTCTTTCCCCTTATGTAGGGCCAAGCGGGATACAAGGAAGCGCCTGACTTTGAACATAAATAATATCTATCACTCTTAACCTTCCGACCAGGCCTTACTATAACCAACCTCACAGATCCAACTCAATCTTTTACACCGATGTATCGTACTCTCTCGACCAGGTCATCAAAATGCTAAATCTTTCCGAAGTGAGAGAAGGAGGGAAGGCGCGCTACAACTAACATAACAGCCAGCTGAAAAACGTTAGCTAGCTAGGCTAGCGCGCAATGGCTTTCTCTGATTCTGATAGGGGCTCGCTTCTTCAAGCTCCGCCCAACCTATACAAGGTGTTGCTCGCTTTCTCTGAGCCACTAGTGGCTTATGTAGTGGTCGGCATTCCTACGTGCTCCTCCTTGCCCCCCTACTTAAGAATCCAAAGGTGGCCTTTGGATGTTGTCGTGACGCTTTGGTAACAAAGGTTACCGAGGTCTAGGTTTATGGATGGATTCAGTCAGCGAAAGTCCATCAAACTCAATCAATATTAACAAGATGTCGTGACCGCTTAGGCTTGGTTGATTTTGTCAGAAAAGAAAGTAGGTTTCTGGGGTTCATTGATTAGTACACCCCCGGTGCTGGTAAGGTCGGGACCGTGGTCGTCCGTCTCCGGTTTGCCGGCCGATAAGATCTCTGAGATTGACCAGCCAGCTGGGTTGGTTTGGCTATTCTTTTCTATTGAAAAGGAGTCAGCTGTCTGCGCGAGTCACCTTCTTATAGGCTCCGCTGGACGACACGGCATTTTCGTTCAAATATAGGCCGGCCGTACTTGTGATGGTTCCCAAGGATTCAATATGACCACTTAGGTCTACGTTGCCACGATATTGTTCTATGGAAGCGGGCGGGCTGTTTAGAAGCTCGGCCCGGTTTTTTTGGTGTCGTAGGGGAGGGATTGACCTTTCTAACGCATATTCAGTCGTACCGGCATGGCCCCACTGATTTGTTTTCGATCAGAGCATCAAGCAGCGCAACCCGGTTCTACTTGACTAAGCCCGTGCTCCTCCAAGGAGGGAGTTTGCTTTACCCAACTCCCTTTTTGATAACAAGGCAGAAAGCCCCTACCGGACACTCATTAGTTTCGAATGAAGAATGAAGAGTGCCCTAGCAAGCACCTACTTCTATAAATATAAAAAAGCGAGACTTTACTAAACAAGCAAGAAAAGCCCTTTCTATCTTATTAGTCAAGCGCTAACACCCTATCTATAGTATAGGTTGGGGCCTTTTCAATAATCAATAAGGCTCGCGTAGGAAAATCGAATATTTTGAAGTTGGTAAAGACCCGCCCCTTGTTTCAGTCAGAATGAGTCCCCGGGACCCCGGGACATTGGCTTCCGCCAACAGTGAACTATTAAGGATCGCATCCCGCGCATATTCTACATTATAGCCTGCAACTGATTCAGCTTCCGCTTCTGGGAGATCAAACGGAGCTCGATTAGTTTCTGCTAGACGAGAAATAAAGAACATAACCAATACAGGGAACAAGGGAATACCGGACCATATCTGCTTTTGCGCCATGACAATCTCACTCGAATTACGGGGACCTACACATATTAGTACAGTATACCGGGGTCCCCGGCCAGAACCACACGTGC